AGCTCTTGCTGTTCTTTGAGCAGCGCCCTCTTCCTGTTTTCGAGAACCCTTATTTCATTCCGGAGAGAAAGCATACGATCTCGTATGATATTTGGATCGATAGCTGGCATATGTTCCCAGAATGCACCCAGCGTTTGCTCTCGTTGGAGCTTCTGGTTTTCCACCTGACGTATTTCTTGCTCAATTCTCTCAAGTCTTATAGTGAGATCCATGGCTACTCAAAGCTCTTTCTTGCCCCGACTTCTAAGTTTGGCCCCGTCTCCCTTTGAAAAATAGGGACTGAAAGAAGCTTCTATTTATAGGCGTTGGAGGCCCTTAACCTTTTATTATTATTAATAAGATGGGTTATCTTGGTTTCGTAACATGGATCATTTCAAACCTGGCTTTTCATGAATATTGAACCCCATCCACTATATTTTAGTGCGCTGAATAATTCTCCCCGTACGGATTTGAGTACGAAAGGCCCACCCCAAAAAGCGAATAGTCCTTTGTTTTCGCGGGTATCGCCACGCGGCTTAATCCCGATCACCCCCTCAAGAATAAGAGGCAATAATAGAGCAGAATAGGAGGCAATAATAGAGCAAAGCGTCAATTCTGTCAGAGAGTACTCTCCTTTCTCTAATAATAAGGCAAGCTTGGGTTCCAAAGCCCCTTTATTAAGAGATGGAGCAATCGTCACTCGCCAGCTCTGTCCTAGCTTAGGAAAAAGATGTTTGGCGCCGAACCACTATCTCTTGATTGATCTGATCAGACGCTTGCTTTTTCCCGCGTGATAGATAACCACCACCACCGGCCCGGCCCTTTCGCATGCATAACTGCCAGGTGGCACGAATTTGATGGCAGGCACAATCCTGACAAGTTGTTTGCAGCACATGATAGTACTAAACTTAAACTGCATCACAGCTTTTCGGTTCAGAAGGGAGTCCGGTTCTCCTTGGGCTTTGGGGCGGTTTAGTAGAAACCAGGCATTTCTTTATCAGTATTTGATGGGCTCGGATCCTTTGCATGATTTCATGTGAGGATTGACAGACTTTTTCTTTTGAGAGATCCAGCGGGCCTTCTTGCATGGACTTGGGCTTGCTTTGATGATGGGTAGGCTTGTTGTGCTTTGGCCCTTCTGTGGACTTTCATTAAGGAAAACAGACTTGACAGGCCCAAGTTTCAATTCCTGGGACTTTCCTTGGATGGACCCGCGCATGTAGGCTTGGGTCTTTCATTCGGGCCTTCTTGAGGATGGGCACCCTGTGGGCCGATGCGTATAAGCTTGGGCCTTCTTAACGTGCTTCATTTGACGACTCAGTGCATGGATGTCACGAGCCCATTGGCATAGGCTTAGGCCTATTTCGTAAGTGAGCAGTCTTTGGCAGGCCTGGAGATTTTGTTAAGGGGAGTAAGGGTTTACCATGTTACACGGGTCGTGCACACTTCATTGGCACCGGGCCCGTTTCGTGAGGGCCACGCCCATATGCATAAGGCCCATTTTTTCTTCATTTTTCTTTTTCCCCCTTTCTTTTCTTCTTCTTTTTTTCATAACAATATGAAGAGAACACATCGGATTTGGTCTTGGAACGCCATGCTAACACCATGCTTAGCAACCCGTGCTAGGACCGATCTTAAAACATCATGCCATGGGTTTCCTCAAAGCCGGCTACATTCTTTCTCCGAGAAGCCAGTTATGGAGCATAGCCAAACCTTTCGAGGGAATCGGGTCGGGGACGACGTTTCAAAGCTGTCAAGCAAAGAACCTTTTCTGCAGGAAGAGGGAACCGTTAATCCTTGTTCGGTATCAGGCTTGGTGATGTTTCGGAAGCCAAAGTGGATGGCACAGTAGTAGAGATTCAACTCAAAGCATCACTCTCCCATCTCCATCATGGTCGAAAATGGACCGCATGAGTGACAAAAGAGCGGTCCTTGTGGTGAAATGTCAGACCGTGGGCGTGGGTGCTTCTCGGGTGCTGCAATCACACAACAGCAACAGTCCCTGCCATGAGCCCTGCTACGGTTGCATCTGATGGGAAAATCCACCATGAGCATTAGCCTTAACGAGCCCAAGGTTGCTTGGAAAACCTCAGCAAAGAAAGTGGTTGTAGGAGCAACGCGCAGACGAAAAGTTGTGTTCTCCACGGATGAAACCTCATGGAAGCCCAGAGAAGAGGAGCAGCGGCACGAGGTCTGGGAACTGTTGCCATTCTCGTCATTCGACAGGAGAGACCGAGAACTTCAAAGGCTTGCATGTTAAAGATAGAACCAACGGTACTCTTCGCATGGGTACTCGAGAGCATGAGGAGACTCTCATGGGCTTGGCCACACTTTGCATACATGTTGATGAGGCATCTCAAGCCATGAAAGGCTCCTTCTCAAGGCCGAAAGGTTTGATCTCAGTAGAGAGAATAGGGGAGCGGCCATCCTCATCATTTCACAGTCATGCTGATGACGGTGTGCAGCCTCCTCTTCGGCAGACAAGTTGCAGCAGCGGAGGTACTCAAGGGCGTGCAGCAGTTTTGCCACTGTGAAGTTCCTGGGATTGGCATGTTCATCCGTGTAGCTCGGCACACTAGAAAGAGGTGACAGCTGCATTATCATGGTGGTTGGAGGTCGAAAGAGCATGGATTCGTCATTGGCAGCTCCGGTAACAACGGCGGTTCTTTTCTTTCTCCTTCGTAACAGAACAGCGAGCTTTGCACCTTTCGCAGCAGCCTCATTTGCAGCAAGCTTTGGCAGCATCGTTTCTTTCCACGTGAGATGCAAGACTTTCATGGAGTTCCCTCTCTTTCTTTGGCAGACGGTTTGTGACATGATGAACATGGTTTCATTGCACCATATGCAAATCTTTATCTCCACGCTGGACGTGGTTTTTATTTTCATGTTCCGGTTCAGCAGGTTCCGATTTCATTATCGTGTTCTCGCTATGTAAAAGTGAAGGCAGGTGTATGATCTCAACGGCAGCAGCGCATGAGGGTGTTTAGAGCTTCATCACCAGCAACGAAATAGACTGCAGCTGCCTCGGAGATATCAGGGTTCGTCATGGCTTCCTTTCCATGGTGTCTATTTGCAGCAGCGGTGTGAACCCGGCAGCAATGGAGGCCGACTCCCAGCAGCCGTTCCTTGCGGTTGTGAAGATCATCCCCCTTCACGCTTTCGATAGCAGCGGCGACAGGCGAGCTTGGCCTTGCAGGAGCTATGCCGCCATGGCCAAAGAGAGGGGAGGTAGAAGAAGATCTCCCATTTTTTGAAGCAGAAGAAGACTCCCACTTCGTCTCAACCCCTGCCTTTATAGCCGATCTTCTCCCATCATTTTTTTATTTAATTTTTGATAGGAAGCTTCCTCTCAGCTCCCATGGACGTCACCTCTCCATCAGGTTGGATCTATGCCTAGTATGTGCTTGAGTTTCTTGGGTCTAATGGCATGTGTGTGAGCCTCTCATTGGCTAACGGTTGCCACGTTAGCAGCCTATCAAGCCGTCAGTCGATTTGTGTTATGATTTTTTTATTTCCTTTAGATTTTGAAATACAAACGTTATGATGGTCCAACAGCTTGCATGAGAAGAAATAAAATTTTGACCCCTGTGGTCTTCGATATTTCCGAGATGCCCTGGATCCTTTGCATTTTCAAAATCTTTCTTTTTCTTTGGTCTTATCAAAAGAAAAGGGCCTTTTCGGAATTTTGCCCAACTTTGGCCCTGAAGTGCCTATTAATCTTGCCCTCATACCTTTTGAAAACCCTTGCATTGCCTTGATCATTTGTAATGACAGGAATACCCCTGTCTTCTTTATGAATTCCAAGGCAGCTCGACGACGACAGGGCTCTATTTGTAGAAAAGTGGTAGCTGTCTGTATGGACATTTTCCTGTCTTGAATACGTCTTGTGGTTCCACCAGAACCTCTGGTTTCTCTTAAAATGGAGTTGGTTTACACTCGACTATGGTCTAAGCCTTACCAGTGGTTAGATAAGGTATGACAGCCGAAGTTAGCCCACGGCAGGTATCGCATACATATGGGCTTTAGTTTCTTGTTACTCCATCCCTGCGCTCTGCTCCCGCTTGCTTTCATGTACACGTGTAACCTCTTCCCTACAACCCATGCCCTGCTTTCTTTTCTATGCCATGCTTCCTCTAATACTGGAACTGGGCTTTTACGGTCTTAGGCGGACCAGCTTCCGTGGCTGTCCTTCCTTTCCTCATTTCCACTGGACTCGCCCTTATGGGGCAAAAAACTCGATTTCCGAACTCGTTGGGCAGTAACTGAAGCAAGCACTTGGCTTTAGAGCCCTATCACGTAAGGGAGAAGACAGACTTCATGTGTGAAGCATATGGGTAAGAAAGGCACTTCTCCGTCAGAAAGGAACTTCTCCCCCTGAATCAGAGCGGAAAGCTCGGATTTCGCTTCATTTTCAAATTGCGGTCTTTCCGCACCTGCGTTTTCTGCGTTCTGTTCTATGCTATCTGCGCAATCAGTCATGGCCTCTCTGAACTTTTCGTAAATGGTCACTCACTGTCAAGGGAGCCACTTTCTTCGAGCGGCAAGTCTTGCCCATCATTCGGAGTCAACGACAGCTCGGGTATCTTGATGGGAGCATTCCGAGTCCACCGCAGATGATTGAAGAAAGAAGTATCTACTAGAAAAGAATAGACTACTACAAAGACATTAGTTAAAAATCCAGCGTATAAAGACTGGATATGTACAGCTTCTCCTCCTCTCCTCCCGTTGGATAGAGGAAACGAAAGTCAGCTCGACCAACCCTTGCTTGACCCGCTGACTTGGAACTGTTTAAAAAAAAACCTTTCCTGGGGAGTCTCGCTCTGAAAAAGAAGGTTCCAATGAATCCGAGGAAAACAGCACATTATGGCCATGACCAGCTAAAGATCACTGCCAGCTCACGAATTGGATTCGAACCAATCAAGCTACTTGCCCTTTAGTAGATCGTGAGTGGGTCTGTCGTCCTCCTCATTATAGTCCTCCTAGAATCAATAGCATTTCGTCGGAATACATCCTGTCTTTTC